TTATTTACATCATTATTACGTACGGTATCCGGATATGGACTTTGGTCGATGGGTCCCAAATAGATGGCTTTGGTTCAGGTGCAGCTACAGGTGTTTCAGTTGGCTCATATTCTGTCGTTTGGGTAACTTCCTTCCCATTGCTTTCGATAGCTAGATATGCTTTACCGGGCCCTCTGGTGATGGGAGTTCAAGAGGTGGAGCAAAGAGGTTAGCTGGTCACTAGCTGCTTGCTATCAGAGAACCGGGCCATACCCCTTCCATTTGGCCCGGATACAGCTATAGAGTGAGCTTCCCCTTCCTTCCCTTTCAGAGATAGCCAGGAGCCAGGGATCCAACCAACCCTAAAAGAGGAAAGAATTCTTGCTACTCTCTGGGATTGTATCAGAGGGAAGGTATCCGAAGATGTGTTGTACGTGAACCCGAAAAGGGAGGAGATGGAACTAACCATCGAAAGGCGTTAGGAGAAAGCCCGCTAACTTTCTATTCGACCCAGACGTCCCAGAGGAGAGAGTGCTGAGTTGAGAACTCAGTCAAACTTGAACCCGTCTAAAAGGGAAAACAAGAGAAGGGGGCAGCCCTGTTCTTAAGATGTACTGATTCTTAGTCTTTCACCAAGAATTGACAAGCGTAATTGAGACGTAAGCTAATAGATGTCCCACACCAATAACCCAATATGACCACTGTCCAACGCTCGATAAGGAATTCCAGCTTTGAGTTAGCCTATAGTCTCCTAGCTGGGTTGACTGGTGTTCTCTAATAAGAGGATTCGAACATACTAAAAGGTCCCACATTGACTCTTAAGAACATCAATGGCATCTATCTTCCATTCATTCTCGAACTAGGTATGGAGGGAGTGAGGCACAACAGCTCAAGGGAGTTAGAGGGGCAAGGGCGGGTGGCCCCCGGCAGATCGTTGCTTCCTTCGGAAGAGAAATGGGAACTAGCCATTGAAGTTCTTAGAGCAGGTTTCTAAGGAGGTTTCTCCTCGTCAGTATTAGGTATCTCCTCGTCAGTATCTGTATTAGGTATCTTCTTGTCTGTATTCGTTTTCTCGTCTAATGTAGGGTTCGTTACCTCTGTTGGTTCTTCTTCTTCTTTATCTAATAGCGTTCTGTCTTCAGTAAGACTAGTCTCTATCTCTGTAGTGGATTGAGTGTGCATCCTTTTATCTGTATTCATCTTAGCATCAAACTGTGATTTCATCTCTTTGTATCTCTCGGCAATCTCTCTTTCCTTCTGAGATAATTTTTCATTGAGAATGTCATTTTCAATCTGTAGTTGTATTACATCATTCCTTAGTGATTTGATTATTAGTTTTCCAATGTGATCTAGGCAAGACAAGTCTTTGATATCAATTGGATCAGTATCCACCCAGACATCTCTGTGATATACTGGTATCCTCTTGGTCCCCAGCTGAATCCTAAGCCTGACCAATGTTTCTTTCTTGATGATGTTAAGAGTGTGCCAATCAATCCGGAAGTTGGCTTCCACCGGTACAACTTCTGTACGAGATGGGTCCGCGTACTGTAACTCAAACCATTCTGGATTAACCTGGTTTTTCGCTGGTCCCTTGAACTTGTGTACATTGGTGCCATCTATTGCGATGTAGAAATAGGATTTCGGTGCTAAAAAGTATCCTTTCATGACTCTGTCCTCTAGCTTAAACTTACCTAAGACAGAAGAAATCTCTTCTTTAGGTAGTGGCTGACCAAGCACAACTGAGTCTGTGTCCGTGTAGTAGCAGTCCTCTCTTGAGATATAAGGGTACATATGGATCCTAGCTGAGGCAGTGATCGCTGCTGCTAGTTGGACTGCAGAGTTCTTCGGTGGGTTCCAATAATCTGAGCCAGTATCGGTATTGCTATGGTAGGAAACGATGTAGTTGCTCTCGCTAAGCTTATCACCGAATATCAACTCAGTATGCCTGATCAAATCTTTGTATCGATCTTCATCGCAGACATCGGTTATCGTGCTTTTAGGATTAATGCCAAATCTACCGTATAGCGAATTCATAAGGATCTTGTACACATAGGCCATTGCCTCATTACCAGATTTCCTTGCCTCTAACCTGCTCTCAAAGAGTGAGCTAACAAACTCCCTGAATGGGCTTTCCATCCCCTCAAAGAGATAGCCTGAGATTGGGAGCACAGTGTAGCCTAGGCCTCTTGCATACTTTAACTCCTCGCTATAGTAAACTCCAACAAATTCCCCGGTTGGAAAGATGAGAGTGTTATTCTTGTCTCGATAGGGTAGAAAGGGCTTCTTGATAGTCTTCGGACATACCACATATGCCTCAATAAAGCCAAAGATGCTATCTAAGTCCTTGCCATCCAGATTTCCATGCCAGACTGGCACACCACCAGGCATTGGAAATTCCTTCATTACAAAGGGATAGAGAGAGTTCACATCGTAGTAGTATAGGTCCTCACCATATGGCTTGTATGTATCTGTATGACCACCGTAGTAGGCACGCCTTATAAAACTGTCTTCATTCTTGTTTGGGATGTGGATTGGCCAATTAGAAGGATCGTAGTATTTCATACGAAAGATGCTTAGAGCCAGTGAGGAAAGGGTAATCTTGCTTTCTATGTCCACCTTGTAGAGCTTCCAATATATCTCTTGAGCTTTTTGCATTACACCTCCAAGGAGAAGGATGTCCTGCTTCATATAGGCTAACAAGTTCTTTTTCATACTTGCCAGATTTGACAGTGTCACCTCATCATATTGGATAGAGCCTTTCGGGCCTAGACCAGGGCATAGATTCTTAGCTAGGGAACTCAGTTTTCCAGGGAGTAGATTCAAGGAGTCTCTGAAGCGGAATAACATCTTATTACCCGAATAGACAGCTAACTCGTAAAGCCTATGGTTCCTCATCAGTGGTTTTAGCTTGTAGCTCTTGTGATGACATGCTAGGTGCTTAAGCAAGAGAATTCCATCGAATCTAGAGAAGTTGTGGAAGTAAATAGTTAAAGTGGATTTTTCTTGTCTAACAATCTTTGAGATCCTTAATACCAAGTCATAAAGTACCTTAGTACTCCTTTCTTCAAAGGAATCCAAGATTATAGAGTAGTCTTCACTGAAGTAGGTATCAATCATAATATCATTGATCTGATCACCTGGACGAACCATCATGAGACCAGCAGCATAAGGCTTATGAACGTCATCGATCAGTATAGTCTCGGTATCGGCTACCATGAATGGTTTCAGCTCAGTGCGACATGGTTTGAGTGCTGTGATATGGGTTGGATAGCTACGCTTACGATTTCGGATCTCTCTTGCTGTTATTGGCTCGATCTCACTCAATCCGGCTTGAATGATTGAAGAAAGTGAGCTATATCTCTCCTCGGAAGATAAGGCTGGCCTATCCTTCTTTTGGCCGTCCATATAGACTCGGATCATGAGTCGAACTATATAATCACCGTCGTAGATTTCAGCATATTTAAAAAGAGTTCGATATATATGAGCATAGACCTCACTCATTGGAATTAACTTACAATCTTGATAAGTCAAGGGGATAGCAGGACCTAGCGTAAATGAGATCTCCTCCCCGTAAGATCGCATCATGGTAAAGGATATTGTGAACTTACCGTAACCAGATAAGGATGGATAAGCAAACTGGATTAAGAGATCCATGGTTGCAAGACTGAGTAGGTCAGTCTCGTTAACAAGAGGGTATGGCTCGAAGAAGTGATGTGAAGCAATGATTAACCCTGGATGCGGATCTTGGTGTGTAGTTCGTTCAATCTTTTGATACAAGCAATTCAATAACTTTCCAGTAGTTGCGCTGTCAGTGGTGTATGCCTTCATCTTAATAGTGAACGCAGTAATATGGATATCCCTCTTTTCTTCTTAGCTTAAACTGGAATTCATCCCACTTTTGCTCATGAGCTTCCCAACTAGGGGATTGAAAATCACCGCATACATTACGAGAATAGTCCTCGTAAGAGGTCAGTATTCCCGAGATCCTTTCTTCCCAAGTTGCCATCATCTTCTTGCTTATGTTCTTAGGTACATTAGCCTTTAAGTAATAATGAAGCGTTTCTTTTGAGATTACCTTTCTGGCAAAGTCACCCACAGTTGGTCCATCTGACTCCCCTTTTACAATAGGTTTAATAACATTCATATAGATGAACTCGTTGATGATTGAAAGTGGTGGGCCCATGTCACGAATGACGTGGCCATAAATCGATGGTATTAAATTGCTATATTGAACTGTACTTATAAAGTTGTCGTGTACTGTGTATATATGCGCACCAGAAGAAATAAGCATAGTTTCTACTACACTCATTGCAATACAGGCATCCTTCTGATGGATGAAGTTAACGAATGTAGAGATTTCAGTCTTCCTACGATCTCTCTTAGAAGAAGATACTCTGAGAGTTACCCGACGCTTCTTCTTATGAAGTCTATCATAAACCCATATATATATGGAATCCATTATCATATAATCCTGTACCGTGGTAAAGTAAGGGACTCTATAGTAAACAGGAGTTTCCCTAGCTGACGCGATCCAGCCTATATGGCGGATCAACCGGATCAGGCATTCCATGCCCTGATATTTCTTCCTCCAGAACTTAAAGCAGAGAGAGGCAACATTGAAGCATTCCTTATGAGTGATGAAGTGAGAGAGATGGTCTTTTAGATCGCTGGCAGTGCTCATTAAAGTTTTTCCATAGATCATTGGCATAAAGATACCTTTGACTACCTTACGAGTCAGGTTATTGCAAACTATCGTTGATAGATTATTCTCCAGTTCTGCTTTCATGAACTCCTTGAGCTCTTCGAGGAAAAAAGAATAAACATCTTGGATTTGACCATCCAAAGATGGGAAGAGATTCGTTCGCTTAGCCATGGTTTCATCCAACAAAAAGTAACTCATGATCTGATATGCACTCGCTGAGGCATCTTGGGTAATAGGGATACTATTATGTTTGTTAGCGTTGAATGCTATTATATTGGCGAGGAACTGAAAGGGGCGTTTAGCATCCCGAGCGCACACG